TGTGAAAGAGTAGAATGAATGAGAAACATAACGAATTTTGAATCGCTAACAAAATGATAAAAGATAAATAATTAGGGAGTCAACCGTTTCGTTTTGGGGATAGAGGGACTTGAACCCTCACGATTTCTAAAGTCGACGGATTTTCCTCTTACTATAAATTTCATTGTTGTCGATATTGACATGTATAATGGGACTCTATCTTTATTCTCGTCCGATTAATCAATTCTTAAAAAGATCTATCAGACTATGATGGAGTGAATGATTTGATCAATGAATATTCGATTCTTTTTTCAATTTTTAATCGATTCACAACAATTCTTTCGTTTTTCATATAAATATAAAAAAATACAGATTCGAGCCGTCATTAATCATTTGGAGATAGTATTGCAGTACTATACGTATGCATATAGGTTTATCCTTCATCCTTTCGGAAGTTTCGATGTAAGGATTCCTTTACTAACACAATGCAGCCAACTCCATTTGTTAGAACAGCTTCCATTGAGTCTCTGCACCTATCCTTTTTTATTCTCGGTTTATGAAACCCTTGTTTGTTTTAATAAAACAGGATTTGGCTCAGGATCGCCCATTTTTAATTCCAGGGTTTCTCTGAATTTGAAAGTTCTCACTTGGTAGGTTTCCATACCAAGGCTCAATCCAATTAAGTCCGTAGCGTCTACCAATTTCGCCATATCCCCTTTTTTGTTTTGTGATGTGATTAGGATCACATTATGATGCCGTCACCCTTTTTTCTTTCATTTATATTATGCTGGAACCGTTGAATTCATTAGATACCGGTTCCTATATTGAAAAGTGTTTTCTACTATTTGATTTCTTGTCTATTTTCTTTGATCTCTATCGGAGACCAGTATTTGGTCCAATCAGAAATGATTCTATCATTTCTATATCACATTTCTATATCAGAAATTCAATATAGATATATACCGCATAACATATATATTATACTATATATAATATATTTATTATACTTAGATATGCCCCTATTTCTATCCGTGCAATTTTGAATACTTGAACGGTCGATTCTTTTTTTTTTTTCATCTTAGCTTTCGCCTTTTCGAATGAAACCAGAGGAGTGTTTCATTATGATCTGAATTACACTTTTATCTTTCATTTTATTCTTATCCTTTTCTTAGGGCAGACCCTCTATAACATAACAAAAAAAAAGGAAAATTTGAGTATTATTAATTTAAAATTTAATTACTAGCCATAACTAATAAAATGGCTATAAACAATCATTCCGTTAATTTATAATTAGAATATAATTCTAAATAAAATATATAAAAAAATTAAAATATATTTCATATATAATATATATGAAATATAATAAAATATCAAAAAAACATAGTACTATAGAATAGTAAAAAAAAAATCTTACTATTTAATTAAGCTAATTAAGATATTAATTATCGATAAACATATATTTGAGAAATAGATCGAAATTTAATATTCAAATATCCAATATTTTTGGAAATATTCTTTATATATATATTTTATATATTTATTTTTATTATTTTTATATAAATAATATTTCTTATGAAATAGCTAAGAATGAACAATTAATATCTCAGTAGTTTACTAAATTAGTATATGTGTACAATTTATGTTATGCGAGCCCGCTTAGCTCAGAGGTTAGAGCATCGCATTTGTAATGCGATGGTCATCGGTTCGATTCCGATAGCCGGCTTTTCTCCATTTGTTTGATTTTTTACATAATTTAATTGATAATGTGAAATCAAAGTGAAAAACTTCTTTCCCTTTTCCCAAGGGTCACTGATCTATTTCTATTATTTCGTAGGAACTTCCAATTATGAATAAAAATTGGATTGGAGGAGTTCGGTCTCTGTAGAACAAATCAATTAAGATAAGAAAAGAACCCTAAATTTTTATTATTTTAAATTCTTTTTATTTATATAATACAATTATTTATATACAATAAGGTACGGATATTGATACAATTCCTCTAATTATTTATTCTTTGTAATACTTCAGTAAATTTCGCTTAATTTATCATATTTTAGTTTAGTTTTAATTTTGTTTTATGAAATTTCATAAAAAATAAGGAGTCTTTATGTCGCGTTACAGAGGACCTCGTTTCAAAAAAATCCGTCGTCTGGGGGCTTTACCGGGGCTAACTAGTAAAAAGCCTAGAGCCGGAAGCGATCTTAGAAACCAATCGCGCCCCGGCAAAAAATCTCAATATCGTATTCGTTTAGAAGAAAAACAAAAATTGCGCTTTCATTATGGTCTTACAGAACAACAATTACTTAAATACGTTCGGATCGCCGGAAAAGCCAAAGGGTCAACAGGTCAGGTTTTACTACAATTACTTGAAATGCGTTTAGATAACATCCTTTTTCGATTAGGTATGGCTTCGACTATTCCTCAAGCCCGCCAATTAGTTAACCACAGACATATTTTAGTTAATGGTCGTATAGTAGATATACCAAGTTATCGCTGCAAACCCCGAGATATTATTACAGTGAGGGATGAGCAAAAATCCAGGGCTCTGATTCAAAATTATCTTGATTCACCCCCCCGTGAGGAATTACCAAAACATTTGACTCTTCACCCATTCCAATATGAAGGATTAGTCAATCAAATAATAGATAGTAAATGGGTCGGTTTGAAAATAAACGAATTGCTAGTTGTAGAATATTACTCTCGTCAGACTTAACCATAACTAAAATAACAAGGGTTCGGGCAATTTTGCCCCCTTCATTTTGGCTTAAGTAAAGGGACCCGGGGTAAGTAAGGTAAGGGGTTTCATCTGGGGATTTTTCTCTTATTCATGTATCATAGATCGGTAGGGTATTTTCATTCCTTGTCGATTTTGTCCAGTATTTTTCGTACCACAGAAATTCGGGGTAGGAATAGATAATCTATATCAAAGAAAGGTCTAACTGTTGGAGTATCCATTCTTATTTGATGCATTGCAGTCAGTAACATTGGTGAATTAGTTGACGAGTACGGAAAGAGAGGGATTCGAACCCTCGGTAAACAAAAGTCTACATAGCAGTTCCAATGCTACGCCTTGAACCACTCGGCCATCTCTCCTACATAATGATTATGGCCCAAAAACCGAGTGAATAGTGAGTCATTCATATTATTTTGGATAGGTATTATGTACATTCAATTTTAACTCTAAAAATAGAAAACTTTTCATCAAAGAAAAATACTTCCTCCGAGGCTGGGGATAAAGATAAATCCTTTTGGGAAAAATTGTAAAATAAGGATATATATCTATTCATGTTTGCGAAGATGGTGTTTCCGCCCTTTCTAATATTTATACCGGATTAAATCACTCAATTGAAACGAATCCAATGATCGATATATTTTTTTTAGACTGTGTTTAATGGATACCTTTAAATCATGATTCTATTTAGTTTACACTATTATTCAATTTTCATAAAAATTATAAAATTTCTTTCCAGTTTTAGATTTTTCAACAACAACTCTTTACTCCAACTTCTTAACCCATAAATTTATTCCAAATTCATGAACCGCCCCCGGATTTTTTTTATTGATTCCTGTCAAAAAGAAACAATTTGAGTAAAAGGTCTTCCTTTTTAATGAATCCGTTTTTATGTTATTTCGTACTGCACAATTCCTTTGTTTGTGGGATCATTTTCTCACGAAAGGGAATTAAAATAAATTATAGAATGGATTAATACACCTATGTCTAGATCTGGGATAAATGGAAATTTTATTGATAAAACCTTTTCAATTGTAGCCAATATCTTATTACGAATAATTCCGACAACTTCGGGAGAAAAAGAGGCATTCACCTATTACAGAGATGGTGCGATTTGATTATTTTTTTATTTTTTTTATTTTTACCGCTCTCGGTCTTAAGAGAAAGACAACATTATTCGGGATAGGAAGAAAAAAATTATGGAAATAAATCTACGCTTGTTGAAGGTGAAGTTTGTAAATAAAACAACGCCTTCTGTCGTGTATCCCCGATTAATGCAGCCTCAGATGCTTCAATTGTCGATTCTAGAGTATTGAGCGAAAGGTTACACCTATGGGTTAGGTCAACCCTACTCCACTAGTACCAATAGGGTGCATAGGGGAAGAAGCACTACTCCTAGGAATCAACACACGAAAACTTTGTTATAAATTATCCCTTTTCCTTATCAGGATCGGGACTAACAATGGTTGGGACAACAAACATCCATCTCGTTCGTATTTTGGATACCCGTATAACCATCGAAGACTGTTGAAGTGACTAATTCCTGCAAATTTAAGGGCGTTGAAGACAAAGAAATTGTTGGAGTAACTTTTTTTTATCTAATACCAACATGCTTGATGTTAAGGAAAGATCTTCTACAAGAAGGTTGGCTAGAGATTTCTTGTAAAAACACCAGCCCCGCTTAGTTTATAATGAGAATATTTCAGTCTTTTTGATTCCATGTATTATTATCATTATGCACATAAAGGAGGAGCCGTATGAGATGAAAATCTCATGTACGGTTCTGAAACGGAGATTCTTTGAATCGAATGACGACCGTAACGGATGTCGGCTCAATCCGAAGGAAATTATGCGGAAGCTTTACAGAATTATTATGAAGCTATGCGACTAGAAATTGATCCTTATGATCGAAGTTATATACTCTATAACATAGGCCTTATCCACACAAGTAACGGGGAACATACGAAAGCTTTGGAATATTATTTTCGGGCCCTAGAGCGAAACCCATTCTTACCACAAGCTTTTAATAATATGGCCGTGATCTGTCATTACGTGCGACTATCTCCACTATAGAAATAAAAAAAGGAAAGAAAGAAAAAATCCGTTAACGTTAATAAATACTAGAAACAAAGAGTAGGCTTTCTACATATGTATCGTTCAAAACAACGATTTTTATCAGCTGTAGCAAAGAAATAAACTTCATAAAAGTCGAAATATGAATATGAAGAAATAGGTATGCCTAGATACTTTACTTTTATTCTATGGATAAAGGATCTAATTGATAGAGGAA